AATTACTCTTTCGACACAAGAAAGGGAATTTTCTCCACCCCTATTCTTGTGTCGAAGAATAGGAAGACAAATAATCCCTCCTAGAATTATTTGTTGCCCGCATTTATAGTTCCGCGCTTACTTATGGGACTATCTATCCCAATCTTATTCTATTTGAAATAGAATAAGATTTCTAATTTTAATCCGGCATTCTAGTATAGTAACATAGTCGTACGAATTCAATTTGGCTAAAAAAAACAAAGAAAGCGGTGGTAAAGTCAAATAAAATAGTCTTCTTCAAAAAAGATCTACCTATATATGATATGACTAGGAATGCGGTACAAGAGATTCCCCGAAGCTCGTAGAAAAATAGTATAAACAAGTAAATAAAAGGTTTTTCAGAATTTCAGTTTTTTTTGATGATACATAATCGACAACAATAATTTGTTTCTTTTTACGAACTTGATGTCGATAAATCGGCGAGTCTAGAAATTCATTTCGGCCAATTGAACCTTCTCGAATTGTTTCTTTTTAAGAACCAAAAAGATTTGTGCCAAAATAACAGATGCCAAGAAGAATAAAAGACCTTGGACACGTAATGGATCTTGAAGTACTGTTTCTGCATCTCCCTGACCAAATCCACCCACATTAGGATTACTCGTTAATGGTTGATCAAATCTGATGGATTCACCTTCTGAAACAAGAAGTTCTGGTCCAGGAGGGATAATATCAACCACTTGACCTCCATCCGACGGATCTGTTATGGTTATTTCGTACCCCCTTTTTTCTTTTCGTATGATTTTACTTACTATACCCGCTCCTGTAGCATTATAAACTGTATTGTTACTCTTGCTTCCGTCGGGATAAATCTGACCCCTTCCCCTATTTCCCCCTACATACATAGGATATTTTAAGAAGTGAACATCCTTCTTAGTAGCGGGGTCGGGGGAAAGAATAGGAAAGGTGATTTCGCTATATTTTTGACCAGGGATAGGCCCTATCACAAGAATATTTTTTTGATTAGGGCGGTAGCTCTGAAAAGAAAAATTGCCTATCTTTTCTTTCATCTTGGGAGAAATACGATCGGAAGGAGCTAATTCAAACCCCTCCGGTAAAATAAGAACAGCCCCTACATTCAAACCCCCTTTCTTACCATTAGCAAGAACTTGTTTCACTTGCTTATCATAAGGAATTCGAACAACTGCTTCAAATACAGTATCAGGAAGTACCGCTTGTGGAACCTCAATATCCACGGGCTTATTAGCTAAATGGCAATTGGCACATACAATACGCCCAGTCGCTTCTCGTGGATTTTCATAACCCTGCTGCGCAAAAATGGGATATGCACTTGAAATGGATGTTCGATTCATGATATATATCATGAGTGATACGGAAATAGATCGAGTAATCTGTTCCTTTATCCGAGAAAAAGTATTTCTAGTTTGCATGGTCTAATCATTGATCCGAAAATTTCTACAATAAATTGGGTAGGTCGCTCGTATAGTTCCCTATCCACGATTCTGCTATTTACTGGAATCATTTTACTGGAATGCTATAGGATGAAAATCCCCCGTGTAGAAAATTTTTAATGCTTATGTAGAACTACACATTAAGAAACATTCTAATTTGATTAGATTAATATCGGTGGATCATTTATTAATCATTCATTGAATGATAAATAACTACAAGTGACGGAGATACACGATTTAAATAACGGAAAATCCAATATTTTAAAATAGTATCGAGAATAACTGGAAAAGTGGAAACAAGACCAGATATGATTTGATCATTATGAACAAATCCAAAATCCTTGTAGACAGAACTAATCATTAGTTCCCAACCGTGGGGTGAATGAAATCCGATACATAAATCCGTTAATAAAAGAATCGAAAAAGCTTTTACTGTATCGCTTACGTTATATAGGAATTCCTGAGCCCAAGAGTTAAGAATAACAAGTTCTTCATTACCTAAAATAGAATAACCGCTTAGAATAGTAAAACATATTATATTTGTCGAGAAGTGCAAAATCATATGGATACGATCCTCATTGTGTATCTTGATTAATTGGATCGTTTCCTTGTAGATTCCTATAGGAAGCTTTTGTAGATGTATTTCCGAGTATTCCTTGATCAGTTCGTCCAAGAAGAGGATTTCCTCTAATTCTATGAACTTTTCTAAAATACTTTTTTCTTGAATATCATTCAAAAAGATTTCGGATTGATCAGTATTCGACCTATTAGTAACCCAAGATTCCATACTTTTAGTAAATGATGAGAGAGAAATCCAACAGGACAAAAACACTATAGATGCAAGATACAACAGAGGAATGAATACTTTCTTTTTTGCCATTTTTCGTCTGTGAATTATTAATTAACCCACTTCATTCGTCGACTCTATGTGATCGAATATTTCTTTTACCCATGAGTTCTAGACAAGGTATCAAACCTATGAATCTATTTTATTTGTGATTTTATGTGAATCTAGAACGAATACAAAAATAGACTACGACTCCGCTTCGAATTCGAATCAAGAAATAATCAAAAATATTGTTTCCAGATCTCTCAATTCATCAAATTTCTTAAAGTGTCTCCTTTCGATGAATGACCGAAAGGAGACACTTTAAGAAATGAATATTATTCATATTTTGAGACGAAAGAATTCCTTTTCTATAAAAATATAGAATATTTTGAAAAAATTCCAACGATTACCCATATCCAAGAATAGAATAATTGAGAGAAAGATATTGTGATGATAAAAAAAAATGAGTGGTAAAACAAGACAAAAATGGACCAGTTATCATTATTAAGAAAACACTTTATTGGTTAGTATTAGTAATGGAACACAAAAGAAAGGATAAATTAAAGGGTCGATTGACAGAAATAATTTACACGATAGGATTTATCTGCATCTAAAGTATCAATTCCAACAAATATTGAAAAAAAAAGATGAATTTATTTTTTTCGAAATCATTTGATGTATCCGATGAATTGAATCTAGTAGTTCAATTTGTTACTTGTTTGAATTGAGTTGCATGGATTTGGATACGCATAAAAAACCACAAAGGAGGAGTTTTTGTTTTAGGGTTGTTCCATATATTTTGTTTTAGGGTTGTTCCATATATATTGGCTTTGGCTCGACTGAACGTTTTGACGAAACTTCAGTTAAATTATGTTATATAAAAAACAGGAATTTTTTCCCTCCTGCTGAGAAAGCATTTATTCTTCAGCCCATTTCCTTTTCTCAAAAGACTTCAATTGGTACGCGCAAAAAATAGGCCAATTCGGCGGCTTTTTGTTCAATTTCTCGTGAAGTCAAATTCTCATCAGTACGGGTCAACGGAATAGCCCCCCGGCCTCTGATGTCCATATAAAGGATACGACGAGCATAAATACCCTCTTTAACTTCTATTCTAATGGACTGAATATCTTTTATACGGAATCGGAGGAATATGCGACGATTTTTTCCAGGAAATCCCCAACGAAAAATACACACTATTCCCTCCTTTCTATCGAATCGATCATAACCACTACCTACATTCCAGGAAATTGTGCACCACAAATAGGAACTAATAAAGAAACCAGCGATCCCGTAGAAAGACATCACGAGCCCTTGTGGAAAAAAAACAATTTGCTGAGCCGGAACAAAAGATATCAAATTTCTACCAAGATAACTGGAAGTTCCAACCAATAAAAATCCTAATGAACCTAAAAAAACGATAAGGGCCCAGCAAAAATTACTTAGTTTTCGAGACCCCGTTATAAGTTCTATCCATATATGTTCTGATCGCCAACTCATACTTCATCCGATTTAATTTTATTGGAATTGAGAGAATACCCCTATTTTGACTTTACTTTTTTTGTTTCCGAAGGAACTCTCATCAAACTAGCACTAGTTTGATGTGAACTAGTGCTAGTTGATGTGAACCCTTAGGAGTAATTTATCAAATTGGTTAGATCTAAACTAATAACATACCCTTACTTAAATCCCAAATATACATATTACAGATGGATCCACCAACTTTAGGTATCCAACGATACTGCCGATCCTGCTCTATTTGAAACTAGCTGGATTTTATTTACCCATAGATCATTTTCTGCAGGCATAATAGCTTTTTCCTTTAGAAATCACATGTCATACCATATTTCCATTTCCCGAAAGAAATAAATATCTGTGTTATGCTAGCAAGTACAAGTTAAAAAAAAATGGATGAGATTGGGTCCCCTCAGATCTAAACAATCTGGTTTTTTTGAACATAAAGAAATAAAGAAGCCATTGCAATTGCCGGAAATACTAGGCCTACTAAAGGCACAAAAATAGAGGGAAAAGTGAAAGTTGTCATAAAATGGGGTACCTCAATTTACTATTTGCACCTGTTATTATTTTTTTATATCATATTTTACAATAATTATAATTTAAAATTGTAATTATTATGAATTGGTCTTTATTATTAAATTCAATTTATTAATAAATTGAATTTGAAAATTATTATAGAAGTAATAAATATCTATATATCTAAGTGAGTATATAGACTAAGTACAAGGAATGTAGAACTAAATAAATGGACTTATTCATCTTTCTACACGAAAGATACCTATGATAATCAACTTTATAATATTAAATATATTTTTTTTCTTAATTTCTTTGTGTTTTGTTCTTGTCTTCTAATTTGAAAAGGTTTCTTACAAATTATCAAAAGATTTGTTAGAATGCGACACAACCAGGATTTTTAGTGAAAATGAGATTTTGGGCGATGCAGAAAGATAAAAAACTATATATCTATCTTTTCTATATTTGATTATCTACGTAAGGCGAAATTCGTTTTATTTGCCTAATGTCACGAAAGGAAGAACTCACGCTTTTATCTTCTTGATAAAGACTTCTTAATTAGTAATGGGAAATCTAGGTAAAAAAAAAGAGTTATCCGCAACTTTTGCTTCTTTCTACAATTAGATCTTAGGTCACCAACCAAAGAAAATTGCGTTCTTATTTACTTTAATTCCGACAAGCTAACTACTTGTTTG